AATTATCTCGCTTGCAAACATATCTAGGTGGGATGAAATATATGGCAGGGTTACCTGATATTGTAATTATCGTCGATCAGCATGAAGAATATATGGCCCTGCGAGAGTGTATTACTTTGGGAATTCCAACAATTTCTTTAATCGATACAAATTGTGACCCCGATCTTGCAGATATTTCGATTCCAGCGAATGATGACGCTATAGCTTCAATTCGCTTAATTCTTAACAAATTAGTATTCGCAATTTGTGAGGGCCGTTCTAACTATATAAGAAATCCTTGATTAATAATAAGACAAATAACTTTGACTTCGAAAATCCGATCGAATCGGTTATTATTTGTTTATTTCTTTTTAGTTTTTATTTATGGATTTTCATAAATGGATAAAAGGAGATATTATGTGATTAGTTAGTATTCAAAATATTAGTTGATATTCAAAAGATCCAATTCAAGTAGACAAATAGATGGTTGAATCAAAATCATTTTTTTAAAGTTCCATTTTTGCAGAGGGCAATATGAATGTGCTATCATGTTCCATCAACACACTATACACTATATCTGGTGTGGAAGTAGGCCAACATTTCTATTGGCAAATAGGGGATTTCCAAGTCCATGGCCAAGTACTTATTACTTCTTGGATTGTAATTGCTATCTTATTAGGTTCAGCTACTATAGCTGTTCGGAACCCACAAATAATTCCGACCGGGAGTCAGAATTTTTTCGAATATGTTCTTGAATTCATTCGAGATGTGAGTAAAACCCAAATTGGAGAAGAATATGGTCCTTGGGTTCCTTTTATTGGAACTCTCTTTCTATTTATTTTTGTTTCAAATTGGGCAGGAGCTCTTTTACCTTGGAAAGTCATAGAATTACCTCATGGAGAGTTAGCCGCACCCACGAATGATATAAATACTACTGTTGCTTTGGCTTTACTCACGTCAGTGGCATATTTCTATGCGGGTCTTACCAAAAAGGGATTAAGTTATTTCGGGAAATATATTCAACCAACCCCAATTCTTTTACCCATTAACATCCTAGAAGATTTTACAAAACCCTTGTCACTTAGTTTTCGACTTTTCGGAAATATCTTAGCAGATGAATTAGTAGTTGTTGTTCTTGTTTCTTTAGTACCTTCAGTGGTTCCTATCCCTGTCATGTTCCTTGGATTATTTACAAGTGGTATTCAAGCTCTTATTTTTGCAACTTTAGCCGCGGCTTATATAGGGGAATCCATGGAGGGTCATCATTGAAATAGTCTTATTTTTCGATTAGCGCAAAGCAATGTATGTGTAGTTAACGACGATTTACTTAAGGAATAGAAATATACAAGACTTTCTATTTCTATATGATAGAAAAAAATAGGAACAAAAAAATCAAAGATTACGATATTCGAGAGTTGTAAAAACAAAAAAGGAAAGAGATCAAAAAGATCTTTTTCCTAAAATGAGTCTTTCGTCCACTTAATATCCTATCTTTTCTTGATGAAGATTTACTTTTCTATCGGTCAGCCAATTTTCTTATTCAAATCATAATTTGAAATAATGAAATAACGTGTGATTAAATAAAAAAAAGGAGAAACAATTCTACTAAATTGGTCTATTTCGATTGTATTCGGTTGGAATAATGATAAAGAAACTGCAAAGGAAAAAAGAATTTACAAAAAGCAAAGAAAGGGGATTCCTAAAAAAATGGATTGATTCTCGAATCCGATTCAATTGAATGGTTTACGTTATGGAAGAAAGACGGGTATATATGATAGTAGATATTGGCTGGTTATATAGGAACTAAAGATCTATTTCATTTTGGCCTACTGTTCTGTATGGGTTTCAATAGAAGCCCTTTCGATTTTTGTGGCTGTGAATTGGATGAATAATGAGATGAAATCAAGAAAAGATGGAAAAATTGAAATAACAGTTCGTAACCAAGAAATGGAAGAACGCGAGTTCTATGGATTCAGAAAGACTCTGTGTATAGAAATGAAAAAATCTGAATATAGAATATTCTTACTTAAATTCGAAGTTCTTAGTTACTTTGACTAGATGAATCTTATCGATGGGCTAATTAAGTCATAATTCATTGGTTGATTGTATCATTAACTATTTCTTTTTTTTTTTTTTTTGGTATGAGGAACTTATCATGAATCCACTGATTTCTGCTGCTTCCGTTATTGCTGCTGGGCTGGCTGTAGGGCTTGCTTCTATTGGACCTGGGGTTGGTCAAGGGACTGCTGCAGGTCAAGCCGTAGAGGGTATCGCAAGACAGCCCGAGGCAGAGGGAAAAATACGAGGTACTCTCTTGCTTAGTCTAGCTTTTATGGAAGCTTTAACCATTTATGGGTTGGTTGTAGCATTAGCCCTTTTATTTGCGAATCCTTTTGTTTAAATCTTCGAAATAGGCAAAGTATGTATTTGTATTTTTCCTATTTTATTGCCTTAGATTTGTCGTTTGCTTTTTCAAATTGGACCAAGATGTCACTTCTATAAGTCCTTATTCGTTGAGAAA